TAAGCACAGAGGTAATAGGCAGGCAGTTAATCGATTTCAGTATTCAAGATATCTCCTGCCCTTTCATACTCGTAGACTTCTGTAATAGGCTTTCTCCTACGGTACTTGCCTAGGAGCGAGAACTCCAGTTCAAACGTTTCAAGTGTAGCAGAGGAAAGGTAGCGATTAGTTGTTGACTTTTATAGAAGCAAGGTAATGCAATTAAGATCAGAGTCAAGCCTGGAAGCCTGCCGAGGAAGGGCTTCGCTCCGCAACTCCCACAGGCAGTCCTGTTTCCGCCCGTCTTCCTGCCCGCTCCTCCGGTTGTAGCTAAAGAATATTTCTTATTTTTCTTGCTAGAGTTAATGTCTATTTAGTAGAGATTATGAAATAACTCACTCAGATAGACTTCCAGCTGAGAAGAGGTTGTGTAACAAATAGAGTAGCGTAGCTAATACCAGCCAATGAGAATAAATTTCATTGCCTCTTCCTTCATTCCCTGGGAACAAGCAAGCTTTGAAGAGAAGTTCAGAGTTGGATTATGAGTGAAGGTGAAAGAGAGTTAAACCTGGGAATGAAAGAGCAGATGAGAAAGCAGCTGATTCAAGAGTCTCGGATTTCGGTTCAAGGCAATGTTAATTGCTAGAATGAATTCCCGATAGCTTTGAAGGGCGAGGTTGTATAAAAAGTAGCGAGGCAATGAAATAGCTCTACCCTCATTTCCTGGGGACGAGCTACTCTTGTGTTGACTTACAGTGCTATAGAGTTCTTTCTAGGGTTCCTGTAGCTGTTGAGTTAGTCTTCTTATAGTGCTTCCTCTTGTTAGTAGTTCCAGAGTTCTGAGTTCTGTTCTCTAGTTCCTGTTCAAGGGAGTGAAACCGGGAGAAGGAGGAATCGAGGAAGGGAGTCTTACTCACAATAATGAATTCCTATTCACAACCAGCTCTTTGGAGACAGTCCCACAGTCTCCTCTCTGCGTGCATCCCATTAGATGCATCTAGTTTATTGCTTTATTTCCATTGTAGATGTGCCATTTTCTTTTTATTCTTTCTTCGGGAAAGGTAATGAAATTAGTTGTTCTTCTTGTTCCAGTTCCTCTACTTCTAGTAGTTCCTGAGGAAAGGAAATCCGATCTTATCAAATCTCATCTCCTGCGGGGAAAGCCTTTAGAAAAGACTAAGTTTTCCAGCTATACGAGAAGGAAAGAAGAGAAAGGGCCATTCCATATAGCTTTCCTTTAATTGCATTACCTACTTCTTCCTATGAATAGAATTCCGAGCCTGTACGAACTCTTCCCCTTCCTCTATAATTCCCTTCTTCCTTCGGTAGCTGGGAGTTAGAAGTTAGCTCTTCTTTGCGGAGGATCTTTTAGATTCCTTTCCTCTACTAGCTGCTAGAACTTCCGACTAGCAAGAACTAGCAACAGTAGAAAGAGGATTAGCTACAGTAGCCCGGAACTGAACGATGTTAGCGCAAGGGGCTGAAAGACTGAAATCGATGAACTGGTTGATTCATTGATTGCGACTTTCCGATCCTATATATTCTATTTGGTCGAGCGGGGTAGAGGAAGATAGGATTAGGACAAAATTCCCGGGTTTCCATAAACTGTCACGCTTTCAATTGGAATTAGGCACGAATTAGTCCTTACTCTTTCGAGTAAGTAAGCGCTACGCCCCCTCTTAAACTGGATCAAATAGGGGATTACTAGAACTCCCGGAAACTATGGTTTTCCTGCCTGCCCCAGCCTTTTTAGGTTCTTTTGCGGGATAACCGTTCTTAGGGTAATAAAACCTGCTAGTCTTAGTGCTACAGAATCCCCTGCTCGTGGAAGGTTTGAAGGAAGAATCCGCAGAAGGGCTTAGACGAGACCTAGCATCTCTCAGCTCAGATTCGGCATATCCGGTCTTAGCAGCAAATCCTTCCTCCGAAGATGGACAGCATCCGCTCTTTGACACATCGTATCCCGTAATGGGCATGGTATCCCCATAGTCAAAGCAGAGAGAAAGAGAAGAGTTAGAACAAGAAGGATTAGTTAGCACTACCCCAGATCTATATGCATAGTAAAATAAGAGGGTAGACAGAGGTGCAACCTTATTGGCTTAAGCATCCGATTTTGTCCATGAGGAGGAAGAATACCGGGTTATCGAATCCCCTGCATGTGAGGGTAGGCTTGATGCCAAAAAGAATCCCGAGGACAAAAGTAAATCAGAATAGGCTTTGAGGGAGAAGGAATCCCCAGCTATTGACTCAGCTACTATTGAATCCGATCCTAGGGCATTAAAAGAAGAGAAGGCCAGTCCTTGAGCCAGAGGTCATAGTGATCCTGTCCTTTCAATAGTTAAAGGCACACAAGAGAATCGCTTGGGAAAGAAGCCGATTCTACGCCGTAAAGGAAGCGTGTGCCCAATCACTAACCAGGAGGTGGTGTTCATCAAGCCCTCACTCTCTTTCATTTCCTCCTTTTCTAGTTAGCGCGTAGTGGGAATAGCCCTTCATCGACACGGGAAGAGAGCTTCAAGCAACCGGATTACCTTTCCTTAATGAAGGCAGTGAGCTCGGTTCAGGAACTTGCCTGCATGAATGAATCTTTTTCCCACTTGATTAATGGGTATTCAAAAAGCATTTTACACTCGAAATAGACAATTACTATAGTAGCCCCCCTATTTGAATCATCTTCCCTTTAGTGTTCTTTAGTGGAAATTCTTCTCTAAAAGTTACTAGGGAAGCGGTAAGTCTACCTTAAGGTGCTTATCCTTTAGCTTATGAATTTAGTTTAGTGAAGAGGTTTAGAAAAGTGACAAGCCTGGTGGAAAGCTCTTAGGGGGGAAAGCTAAGTATGCCCAAGTAGTTTTTGGGGGTTGAGGTGTCAAAATCCTTTTTAATACTAACAAGCAAGCTTCCTAGCGCGTTAGCCCCGCTACTATACTATAGGGGAAGACCTTTTCTTCGCATAGGCAAAGTCTCACTATCTCTCAAACTTTAATTTGAAAAATGATTCCATTTTTTTTGATAAGCATATGATTCGCATCTTGTGAAGCCTGCTTTCCTCGATGAAAGCCCACAGAAGGGCCAAAGCACAGCAAGCCTACCCATCATCAAAGCAAGCCCAAGCCCATGCAAGAAGGACCTCATTGTCATGGAAGCCCTTTCCTTACTCCTCAATATAGTCTAGGATAACGTTTTTCTGACCAACTCTCATGGCTGCCCCTATTTGAATCATCGGGGCCCCTAAGCTAGCTCTCGCCTTCTTCAGGATTTGCTCCTAACTAAATTCCAGCGACCTTTCGAATGAATGAAGTTAGAAGCTAAGGGCTTTGTTCGAGTGCTTTGCCAATCATTCTTCTATGTACGAAAGTTAGAATCCTCTCGTGCGCCCCTGACTTATAAGCACCTTGAAATGGGAATAGCCCTTACTGTGCTGTGGATCTTTTCTACTGACGAGCAAGAGCGGAGCTAGCATAATACATCAAGAAGAAATGGCATGGCGCACATCTTTTTTTCGAGAATCTATCCCCCGGAAGTGACATAAAAGAATATCTCCATTAAAGGAAGATTGAAACAATGGAAAAAATAGAGCTGCACGAGCTTTTCAGCTCGATCCACTCCCTCCATCATCATCCTCCGATGGAATGCGGGAAGGAGGCGAGATATACCCGACCTGGTCTCCTGTCATTTCGCTTGCTTATAGCACGTCTATGGTAGGAAGGAATGCACCTTGGAATACCGGTACGGTTGATAGAGATAGGGTAGCGGCTCATGCTTAAAAAATGACTTACCTTAATACCTTTACAGGCATACTATAGCCTTTTTTAAATATAAAGAAGCATTGAGCAACCCACCCTTCCTTCGCAACTGGATAAACCATTGGGCGAATAGATATATCGCCACACAGTTCTCCTTAGGAAAGCATCCAAAGGTGCATAGCTGAACCTTGTTTAGGAGTCCAACTATGCGTCGAGAGATTTCTAAATATCTCCGCCAGAAGCGCACTGAGACTCTCTCTAATATGTTTTCAAATTGTAAATTCATCCCTCCAAGCGGATAAAGGCTTAAACCTATTCAACGGCAAGTCGTTTTTGTGTTGAATTTGACCCTTTCTCCGGTCCGCTATGCTCTTTGTCACTATACCCTCTTCACCTAGTTTTCCTTTCTTTCCCACCAGTGGCCACCAGCGGATAAGACTGAAAAACCACTAACCAAAACGGATGAATTGCTTGCAGGCTTGCTAACGTAATGACTGCTCACTATGTACCCACTCATTCTTCCTGGCAATGCAAGGGAAGCCCCATACACTACTTTTTTAATCTAGCGAAGCCTGCCGCCTTGTGATACACTTCTTCGATTTAGGTTGTAGCGGCTAGCATGCACGTCTAAGCAAGCTGGCCGGCCTATCTTCTTCGGAAGTCTTCTTCATATTCTTCGAAAGTACTCTACTACATATGAGATCTGATCTTCTTCGGAGGTACTCTTATATATACATATGAGATAGGTGTGAGTTACGTAATGACACCAATAAGGAGTCAACAACCCCATCATAAAGATCGGCGTATAGCCAGCCTTTATGACGATTTCTGATCGGAGGTAGTTTACTTGCTTACTTGTTAGAGTAAGGGAGTTTATGAGCTTATAACAAGGCCCTTTCCGGGAAACATCCAAAGTGTGTTTATTCTATTCTAACTCAACTCTGCAAGCCGGGCGTTCTAAAGCTGGGCTGCAAGCCATTTAGCTAAGCTCAGTTCAGGGTCAGTGTGGATGTCTGTCAATTGGAGCAAGGAACTAGCTGAACGCAAACAGTTGAACTTCGGACTTCCCTAGTATTCAACTACTGACTACTGACTTGTATCAGTTCAGTCGTCAAAGTAGTGTTAGCCAAGACTTGACTCAACGAGGAATAGCCGTCATCTCACTTTCGCTAGCGTCTCCCTCACTCTGAGATCGCCAGCACCTTCTTTTTTGCACTAAGAGCTCCTCGGCATTCATATTCATTCCAGCAGCTCCTTGCGCCCAGCCCCCTCAACTTATTAGCCTTTCTCCCCTTACCCGTGGAACTATGTTGAAAAGTGGGTAGCAGCCTCCGGCCTTGAGTTATGTTATAGTTCAACTCTCTATCAAGCAAAGCAAGTGACCGCTGATGGGCATTTATCAATCAGCCGAGTCAGCCCCAGGCCTTCTATAGCTGAAAGAAAACAGTGGAAGCAACTCCAGAGTGAGTGGGATCAGTGGACGGCTCCAATAAAACAGCCATGAAACAAGTCGCTTAGCTGGCAAATCAAAATAGGACACAGGCGGCCGATAGACAGTTTGCTGCACAAAGAGCGTCTTGGCCAAGCAGAAAACCTTGTAAAAGGAAAGGCTTCCCTCCTGCTGCAACCTTTGCCTCTATCCCTACTTCTTGGTCTCGATCTCGAACTCAAAAGCCTAGCTGCCAGAATCTTTGCTTCCTTCTACTACCAGCGGGCTAGCCTTAGTTATGATTTGTATATCGATCCCTTTCCCTTGGTTTGAGGACGGACGGATCTCGCTACATATGTGAAGAGACTCAGAAAATACTTCTAAAATAGTTCACAGTCAAACATAGAACGTACGTAAATTAAAAAAGTCTTTGCCTCCGACCTCACTTTGAAAACAAGGAAGAAAGGAATGTCATCGAAGAGGCCAGCGTAAAAGCACAGAAAGGGAAGCGTCCACAAGCTTGATGTTCAAATAGTGGTCTTTTTTCCTAGTAGCTAGTTTTTAGTTCCCCTAGTTCAGCTACTCGAGAGCAAATCAATGTTCATAAGGCACGGAGAGATGTTAGGCGAGAAAGAGTCTCAAGTAAGGTTTTCAATCTGATCTGTGGGATGGTTCTAGTTCATAAGTGAAGGAAGAAAGCTAGGCTTCGTCTCTGTCTAAGGCAGGCAGGTGAATCCGTTACTTCAAATAGAATAGAGGTAGCTCACTTCTGTGTTAAAGTGAAAGAAAGAAAGGTTGATAAATCCCTCCATCCGATCCCTATCTTTTATGCCGATCTCAGCAAGCAGTACCGGAAAAAAGGAGTGAAGGTTAGCAGACTTGGTTGCCTGCCACGGGGCCCCTTTGAAACCAACTAAGTCAAGCTCAATTACACAAAGCTAAAGGAAAAGTGAGAAAAATAATAAGTATTAAGTAAGTGTTCAGTGAGCTCGAGATAGCTGCCTGACGAGAGGAAAGGACACCCGGTACAGTCTTTTTTTTGCCTCAGCCCCCGCCAAAGCACACCACACCTGAAAAAACTGTACTATAGCTTAGACCCGATTTGGTTAAATAAAGAATATCGTAAGAAAACAAAGACCTGAGAAGGCGAAATAAATAGAAAGAGCTGACTGAGTGTTGTGTTCATTAATGCCACCAAATCCCATGTACTTTCTTGGTTGGAAAAACCCAACCGGCCATTTTCGTCTTCCTGAATTGGGAGAGCAAGAACAAATCTCCCCTTTTTTTGTGGGGAGTTGTAAAAGAATGAACCAAACTAAATGCTTACCTTTCGCGCCGGGATCTTCTACTTTTCTGATAGTTCATCTTTTCATAGTAGAAATTTGCATTCAAACGCTAATGCTGGTATCTTTGAGGATCATCCCGGTCTTAACCCGTCCAGTGAACGGGTCGTGGAGCTTCAATCTGATATACACGCAAAATTGGGAGAGTTGATGGCTAACAGGAGTGCCGAAGATGTTCTGGTAGCGACCGAAGCTTTACATGGCGAAAGCAACGATATCCCTTTTCTTGAGCACCTGTTAGAGGATTTGAACATAAACGGAGCAGGAGGTGAAGCCTATAGGGATGCTCTTGAGCTAGCGGGGATAGTTCCCAACAGCCCACTTGAGCAATTTGCCATTCACCCATTGATTCCTATGAATATAGGAGACTTGTATTTCTCATTCACAAATCCATCTTTGTTTATGCTACTAACTCTCAGTTTGGTCCTACTTTTGGTTCATTTTGTTACTAAAAACGGAGGAGGAAACTCAGTACCAAATGCTTGGCAATCCTTGGTAGAGCTTATTTATGATTTCGTGCCGAACCCGGTAAACGAACAAATAGGTGGTCTTTCCGGAAATGTTAAACAAAAGTTTTCCCCTCGCATCTCGGTCACTTTTACTTTTTCGTTATTTCGTAATCCCCAGGGTATGATACCTTATAGCTTCACAGTTACAAGTCATTTTCTCATTACTTTGGGCCTCTCATTTTCCATTTTTATTGGCATTACTATAGTGGGATTTCAAAGAAATGGGCTTCATTTTTTAAGCTTTTCATTACCCGCAGGAGTCCCACTGCCGTTAGCACCCTTTTTAGTACTCCTTGAGCTAATCCCTCATTGTTTTCGCGCATTAAGCTCAGGAATACGTTTATTTGCTAATATGATGGCCGGTCATAGTTCAGTAAAGATTTTAAGTGGGTTCGCTTGGACTATGCTATGTATGAATGATCTTTTATATTTCATAGGAGATCCGGGTCCTTTATTTATAGTTCTTGCATTAACCGGTCCGGAATTAGGTGTAGCTATATCACAAGCTCATGTTTCTACGATCTCAATCTGTATTTACTTGAATGATGCTACAAATCTCCATTAAAGTGGTTATTTCTTTATAATTGAACAAAAGCGAGGAGCGAGTTTTAACGAGCTTAGCCATTATTTTCACTCTTTTCTTTCTAAAAGAGGCCGCCCTTGAGGCGCTAGCGCCCTTTGAAGTTTGTGCATCTTTCTTTCCAGCATCTGGCTCTCGCTTTCCGCTTCCTATTGGCCGACGAAGAGCTAACCTAGTGCAGACTGAATCCTTACACCTTTCGTCGAATAAAGTAAAGCTACCACTCCTTTTGGGGTCATGAGGTTGATCCTCGGGCCGAACAGAGACCTGTGGGCGATCATCACCTAAAAGTTTGAGTGTAATGACTTCATCTGCTTACTTAAACCTCGGTTTCGCTTTAGGCTCATAGCAAGGGAGGGGTCCGGTCTTGAATCAAGTACTCTCTTTCAACAGGAGCTGAATTCGCTTAGGTCTTCTACGAGGGCATACTCCTTTCTTCTGTGGGCATGGATCCGAAGCTCGGCTATAAAGCAAAGGCAGCACCCTCTTTAGTTTAGTAAGCGACTTGCTTGTGGGAAGGAGGCTTGTTTGCGGGAGCGGTAGGATAGCTAGCTCGGCTCTCTACTGACTTGGTACGGAGTTGGGCTTGGGCTTGGGACCGATTCCTTAACCTTAATAGGGCTCTTCTTCCGATGCGAGGAAATCACCAGTTGTTCGGAAATCCACCTTGGTTGAGAGCTCCCTCTCTTGATCTTTTTCTTTTAAGCGAAATGAGACTTTCATCTTAGGTGAGTACCCATACCCAAAAGGTAACGGATGCTTTGCAACTAAGTTGACATGGAAGAACCGCTGCGACGCGGGGAACCCTTATCCATACAAGTTCTCATATAACGGTTTGAAAGAAGGAACCTTTATAGGTGAGAGGTGACACCGCGAAGTGCAAAGCCCTCAATCAAGACTTGAGAAATGGCATCCATCACAATACAATAATGTCGTATTTTTTTTTTTTAATAGGGGCTCTTGGAATAAACGATCTATTTATACATGAAAAGCTCTCTTTGATTATTAGTATCCCCTTTCCTTGGATTGGGACGCATACATCGAGAATCCAGTGTGCAATTCATTTTGATGAGATAGATAGATTGTCCTCAATTAGTCATATAGGTTACACACACAGAATCGGAGCTAGAATAAAGGGTAGGTTGAATCTGAAAAGTACTCTGTCGGGGTAACTATGTTAAGTTAATTGCGTATCGTAAAAAAGAAAAATGTTATGTGCTCCCGGGAAAGAAATTGCTACTCTATTCGATGGATCAGGAACAGTCGAAAAAAGCCAGACCAGTACGGTATCTCTTTGAATCCTGAATATGGTGATACCTCCGATTGTACCAACCTACATATGTCTCTCCCCCATCAATCGGTACTAGTTATTGTCATTTTGATTCCTTGACTTGGCTTAGCGTGCTAGCCGCTGCTTCATTTCGTATAGTGAGAACGCTTTCTCTTTCTTAGCGCTCCGCCCCCCCTTGTATAGTAAGGGGAACTTTGGTTGCGCGGCTTTCTCTTATAGGGGTCTATTTTCTCTGACTTGACTCAGCTTGACCTACTTGACTCAGCGGTTAGAGTATCGCTTTCATACGGCGAGAGTCATTGGTTCAAATCCAATAGTAGGTAAAACCGACCGAAACCCCTGCTTTTGCCAGTATGACAGCAAGCACGGACTGGCAGCAAAGAGTCAACTGAATGACCAAAGCATCGGTTGCTTCCACTTGTGGCCTTCTTCGACCGCCTTGACACCTTAATATCAAGGAATCCCCCTCTCTTCTTCTCTTCATGTATGTGGGCTGCCTGCCCCGTCCCGAATAGACGAACAGGAACAAGAAGTAGCCCATTCGCTCGACGGAACTTCTTGTCAAGGATCAAATGCGAGAAATGAGTTGGGTTTTCACGCTCTTGGGAGTCATCAGCCTGTCATTCAGTAAATCAGGGAGAAGTTGAAGAAGTGAACTTCGAATTGGGTACCCGAAAAGGCATGACCTCTTGCCCAGAATGAGTAAGAAAGAGGTGCCTAAGACAAGAAAAGTGGATGTGTTGGGGCTGGGAATGCAACTACTTATGATTCTATCGGAATTCCCTTTCAAACTTTCTCGAGTCACCCTAACGTAACGGCTAACAGAACTTGGCTAACTTCTTACTGAATGCCGTACTGAGAGTTATCCCGTCCCGAGAGAACTCGGGATGAGCTCTTAGCGATTAGTCAGTCCGGGTCCAGCTAGTCTTGCACTTTCAGACCGGTCCTTCAAACAAAGGCTTAGTAAGCACAGATTCCCTATAAATAGAAATTTCCTATAAAGAAAGATTTCCTTTCTTCCCCAGAATTAGAATGCTTTCCTTAGCTAATACTGATTGATTCACCGCAGCTTCTCGTTTCTCGCTTAGCTCTGATCTGGTGTCGTCGCTCACAGTCCAAGAAAGGTAGTCCTTTCATTGGCTAACGGGATTACGCTTAATAGGATAGACCGATCATCGCTTCCTTCCTCTACTAGTTCTGGAGTCAAGCCAGCAAACAAAAGACTGATTCTAGGTCGATCCGGGGTCGGCAGTTAACGTTATGCCGTTCCGTACTCTCGCCTACCTAGGCATTCCGCCCAGGAAATCCACACCAAGACTATAATCCAAGGGTACAATGCTAAAGCACAAAAGGCTCTTGGGAAAGTTTTGAGTGAAATCCCCCGGCAAAGTCCTTACTTAACTTACCTGGCTCCAGGGAAAGACATTCTTTAGGGAACGGCCCCAAGCCAAGTGGCATCGCGATTTAGCTGTTGTCGAAAGGGAAGATAGTTCTTTGATCCGAAGCAGTTCTTGCTCAAGTTGAACCAGCTGTGAAATAAGCGATTGTTCATGTTCACGAGTCAGCTCTTCTCGCTTTGCTCTTGATGCGGCATAACCGGTCTTAGCGAGATCTGCTGCTATAGAATCAATTGCAGTTAGCTCTATTCCCTGACCTCGGGGAGATGCTTCTTTCTTATAATAAGAGTATGCCATCACTGGTTGTTGCCGCTGTTCAGAGCAGGGCAGATGGGGAAGGAAGATGCTTTTTAATAGCTATCCCGCACAAAATTCTACTTTTATTCTGAGATGGAGAGAAGGCCCTGTGCTACTATCTTTTTCTTTTTCACAAGGATTGTTTCAGAAGCCGAGAGGTAAAGAGATAAGGAGCTAGCCTTTTAGAATATTCTTTTTGAGATGCAAGAAGTCACTAGTACCTGGAAAGATAAGATGTGAGCAAAGAAGAAGCTCTTGCCACTGTCGTCGTAACCGCAGTTGGAGGATCGTCATTACCAGCCTTGTCTCTTGTTGAATCTGTTTCCTCTTTCGACTGTGATTTCTCTTTACTGAACCTGGCCAAAGGATTAGTTTTCCAATGTATATGTCTTAGTTGACAAAGCTGTTTACGTAATAGGCTGCTGGCTAGAAACATAGGAATTTGGAATGTTGAGATGACTGGTACGTTTATCGATACACTCGAGTAGATGCTTTCAACAAGCCCCACTCACAGATAGCTAATGAGCTAGCTCTTTTAAAAAGAAACCCGCCACTCGACTGATGAGTCGAGTAGAGAATGATTGGAGAGCCCGGATCTGAGAATCTGTCCCGCTGAAACAACTGTTCCTGGGAGTGGCTGAAGCTCGAAAAAAAGCTCTCAAGCGGTGGAGAACGTTGGCTTCGATCCCACCTCCCACTCCCCTTCCAACCTAAGGACTAAGATGAATGAGTGGAACCTCTTTCATGGATCCAATCTCCTACGTGCTGCTTTCTTTTTTTTATAGCTTATAGTAGAAGTCAGGAGTGTGCAAGTCTAGTTGTCACGAGCAAGGACTTCGTCTTTCAATAGAATAAGCATTCTCGAGTGCAGTCCAGCGATTCTTTTAGGGCTATTAGCCCTACCCTAATCAGTCAACGGTAGCCGACACCGGTTTAGTTACCATAGCCCTAGTCTTTTAGCGGACTCAAGGTTACTTCTAACCCGGAGTTCCTCAGAGCACACAATAAAGAGTGTCGTTGGCGACTCTGGTTTCGGGTTAATCTCAATAGTCTGATAGCGTATGTCAGGTAGTTACAAGTGAGATAGATGTGTAACTAACCTCTAAAACTAAGCCAAGGCCCGCCGATTGAAGGGTAACAGAAGGTAACCGGTTAGCGAGCGGTGTCGGTAGGCGAAACAGTGCCTTTGTCGGCTTAGAAACAATTCCCTCGATAAGCGCTGGTGAAAGGGCTAAGCTCCATTCCCGAGAAAAGCAAGCGCTATAGAAAGAATAGCTTTAAAGCCACGTTTAGAATGGAACTCAGCACCTTTTGAGAATAATTGCTCTTTGGAAAGCACAGTACGATGAAAGTTGTAAGCTGTAGGAACGAGATTCTTAATGTTCATAGAAAGTTTTATACTAATTGTGGAAATTGACTCTTTTATTCTGAGTGCGCAGAATGGTGCTTTGCGGTATGGGTCTTCAAAAGGAACCAGGAACGGGGCAAAGACATCCTAAGAAGTCTGCCTATGGACTCTACCTCGAGCGACCTTCCCTTATTTAGGACAATAGAAAGACAAGGCTTTGACGACGAATGGCAAGAATGTTTACCTATGGCATTAAGATCTCAATACGAGATTCAGAACAAACCCTCACTGCAGTGGCTTGTAGACTTTCTGCCTCAAGCTCTTTCTTGCACTCAAGGGCGGTTCGGTTAAGATTAAGAGTTATTCAAAATATCCTTGGATTTGGAAATGAGAAACTACAGCCCTTGCTCCAAGATCTCAGTTTGCTTTCGCCAGAGACCTCTTTATCTTAACGAAAAAGAGCTTTCTTTGAGGCCTTTCTTTTTTCCAGCTTGTGTGCTAGAGTAAGGATAAGCCTACCCTAAAAAAGCCCTGTATGAGTAAGAAAAAAGGATTCGAAGTCAACTTGAAAAGCAAAGGAGTCAGGTGATAGAGTTACCTTGGTTCGTAAGTACCCCTCTTTATATCTATACTCATACTCTCGTGCCCTTTCTTGTAGTAGTCAGTCCACGTTCTAATCCCTTTTGAAAGAGCTAGAGATTTGAATAAGCCTCTAAACCCATGCCAGCAACTAGTTATTAAGCAAACAGCTAATCCATTCTTTAAGCCAGCGTTGTATGACCCATTCCCGGGTGCCATCGTCAGCCTTTTTCTAGAGTAAGGAAGTGAGAGATCATAAAGATATAGAAAGAATATAGAAGTCCCCGCGTTGTACTGTAGAAGTCAGCCCACCAGCAAGGAGTAGTGAAAAATGAATTCCAACGGAAAATAAGGAAGGTTCTTTTAAGCTAAACCAGCGCTGACGAACCGGCTAATCCAGTATACCCAGCGTAGTAAGCTAACCCTGTAAGCAGACTAGTAATCCAACCCTAAAACCAGGTTCTATCAAACCTGACTATTTCATCCCAGGGTTCTCGTTCGTTAGTCTTGTATCCGTAAGCAGTAAATAAAGCAAGGATAGAAGAAGGATGGGAGAGTCATCCCGCTCTCTAACGCTCTAACCTCTAAGCCAGTAATGAGTCGGATAGAAAGAAAGTCCGTAAGGGGCGTAGCGGTAAGCCGGGTTCTATTTTGTTAAAGTCCCGCGGCGGTCAGGGAATCCTAAGTAAGCTAGAGTAAGCGTGGGATATTCAGCTAAGCTGCCAACCTGCTAGCCAGCTAATCCGCCAGCAAAGAGTTAGCCATTGAGTCAGTCATTCCCGGGGGAGGAAGGTTATAGAATAATGAATGTGATATGAGACAAAGCCTGCTAGAGGAAAGAATAAAGGAAAGTCTAAGCGACTCTAACATACCAAAAGGCTTCAACTAGAAGAGAAGGAAAGAAGTCACTCATAGCATAGCTGACTATTCTTCTATCATTGGAGTGTGGTACACGTGTACAATCCTATTCCATATTATTAGTAGCAGGGCATCTTTTTCGTTCATTCCTCCTTAGCCGGAGGGCACTCTTTCCCGTCGCTTGAGAGCTTTCAGTTTTAGAAGGTGATCCATAATCCATGGAATTCGATGCAGCTTCGAAGATGCTCTTTCCCTAACGAGTCCCCTATACATCCTGATCGCTCTAGGCTGTCTTGTAAGACTTCCCCTACATAGTCACAAGGGATCCACTAAGCCTTCCAACGAGTTGGGGATTCACCCTCTCCTGGAACAATCTTTCTAGGTTTACAAAAGAAATCCTCAACCATAAAAGGAATGATTTGTGAAAGGGAGCGTTTAGTAAGGTCAGGAATCCTAAACAGAAGGAGCGGGTACCGGTCCCTCCGTATCAGAATAGGCATCCAATAATCAGGTAGTAAACAACAAGGGAATGTATTTTCAACTTCCTAGGTAAGAGGGCGAACGAGCTTATCATGTCAATACTACAATAAATCATGATCAGTTCGTTCGAAAGGTCGAGCAGCAGTCTAACTTGGAAAATCCATCCTGTCCCTTGGTTGTTCTGGCCTTGCCATCGAAAGCACGCCCGTAAGAGAAAGGTAAAGGAAAAAGGAACCATATCTTACTGAAGAATCTGACTGAATGAGGAAGAGCTCTTTTTGTGGTCTCACTTTACCACCATCTGAAATGCGCGAAACTTCGATTGGTGGAAGCCAGTCCATGAAGATTCTCCCTTTTCTTACGTGCAATTCCCCTCTTTCGGTAAGCATCCAGTATCTCATCAAATAAACATTTCTCTAAGCTTATCCTGTAGCTTATACGTCGTTTGAAAGCTGCTTCAAGGATCCAACGAATAGCTAAGGTTTGTTGACGATCCCTGGCTACAATCCCAGGGACAGCATAAAAAGTACCTGCTATTCCTACTCTTACCACTTCGCATATGGGCTTTATATTCTCTAGGGCGTCAACCATAAGTTTGATTACATCGCGCTCAGTTCGAGCTGGGCGATGAAAAGTTTGATAAACAATAGCACGAACTCTTGTTTTTTTACCTTCTTTCATGCGAAAGTTGACCAACTTCTTGATCAATTGTTTTTGCTCACCATCCAAGCCCCCCATATAGCTTAGAATTTCCGAGCAATTGGAAGCCGCTTTCGATGACGAGGCCGAATAATTTATATTACGCGATCGTTACTGTCCATCTTTATCAGCCAACTCCCCAGTTTCCATCTTTCCTTTCAGAGTTTACCACTCTTCATAGCTTCTTGCTGACTCTCCCGAAAAGAAAGATCTCTTATCTCCGAGGTGAGGATGGCCTCATAAACTCCTTTGCCCAAGGGTGCTTTTTGAAAGAGCTTAACTAATAGGGCACCGGTAGGCTAAGAACCTTTCTTACTTATGAAGAAAGTTACAACTCTAGTGAAATTGTAAGGGGAGAGACTCACTATATATATATATATATATTAGATTTCTCGATGCTTTGAATAGCGTAGTTTCGTACCCAACAAGCAAGGGATGGGACTTTCTTTCTGATCGTAGACCACTCTT